TACGCGAGTTGCTCAAACAATCCCAAGCAAACCCTCTTGCGGTCCATGAGCAAATACTTACTATTTATACCGGAACGAATGGATATCTTGATGCGTTAGAAATTCGACAGGTAAGGAAATTTCTTGCTCACTTACGTGCTTACATAAAAAAGAATAAGCCTCAGTTCCAAGAACTTATATCTTCTACAAAAACATTCACCCCAGAGGCAGAAGCCATTTTGAAGGAAGCTATTCCCGACCAGAGGGAACAATTCCTACTTCAGGAACAAACATAAATTTCTCATTCTGATTCTATCACCCTTGTTTTTCTTTTTTTCTTTCCTAATAGGAAAGAAAAGAATTTTCCTTAAGAAATGTCTCTGATTCAAGCAAATCGATCTTTGGCATAGAAATCGAAAAAAAATAGATGGAAATCCATTGCGTCCAATAGGATTTGAACCTATACCAAAGGTTTAGAAGACCTCTGTCCTATCCATTAGACAATGGACGCTTTTCATTCCCGTTTTCTTTCTTTTTTCATATTCTTCTCTTTTCTTATTCGGAAAAGATAGGAGTCCATGAGAAAGATTTCAAGATGTTCGGAATCAAGATATATCTAAATCAATGGTGGATTTCCAATAAGCAATATGGAGCGGGTAGCGGGAATCGAACCCGCATCGTTAGCTTGGAAGGCTAGGGGTTATAGTCGACGCTCCTTGTTTTAACGTCTCTAATTCAAAACCGAACATGAAATTTTTGTTTCATTCGGCTCCTTTATGGAAAATCAATGTATTTCCAGATCTAAGCTAAGCATAAAAAATCAGAAATTATGCTCGATTCAAAATCGAATTCCTGGAAATCATAAAAAAAAAAATGGAAACCCATAACATCTATGTTAGCTTTTCTTACTCGCTTTTTAGATGATCCTTCTAGAAGGAGAGAATTCCATATCAACTCTTTCTAGTTACTTCGTTCCCTATTTCTACTTGCATAATCCTGAGGAAAAGAATTTGATTTCTCCCGAGCAGAACCAATATGTCGATAATTCTAGTAAACTAAAGTCATCGTTTTCTAGCTACTTGCCCTCAATTTTTCTTCTTTTATAAGATTATAAGATCCAAATTGAAGATTTAGTTACGATTAGAAATTTTCTATCTTTATCCATGGATCCTTTACTTATACTCATTCAATTAGAAGATTGAATCGACTCAAAAAACTTATGCTTCATGATTTCCTAATCCAGTTTTTTCGATTTTGGAATTAATTGAACCTTGGATACAAATCATGAAAATTCCGATTTTTCCTCAAATCTAGCATTGAAAGGAAGGAAAAGGATGAAACCTTTTAAGAAATAAGGTTTTTGATCCGACTAGGAACAAAAAAGAAGGATCCCTTAACTATTTCCGTTTTTAATAGAACGAGTCACACTTTTACCACTAAACTATACCCGCTACAATTTCATTATTGTATATTAATGGACCCTTTGTCGAATAAAGGAATGGGGTCTAATAGACATAGTGTCAAAATAATGCAAATTTGATACCTACTACGTATCAAGGAGTTACTTGAGAAAATCAACTAGTTGAAGAAAGTTTACTTAAATAACATAAAAGAATATTAAATAACAGAAAATAATAGAAAGCAAAAATGATGCTTTTTAGTTACTATTAACTATTAATAACTATCTAAGTCATTAATGACAGTTTTTTAATCATTCAAGTTGGATCATAAAAATGCGTTCGATAAGAATATGGAGTTCCCCCCCTTTTTCAACCACGAGATGGAATGACTTCCAATTAATGAATTCGATCGAAAATGAGAAAATCAAGTTTCCTTCTTGATTTGAAGAAGGAAATGAATTAAGTTCGAATAATAGCAAATTCATTCGATTTTGGATTTGATTTAATTAAGTTAAGCAAATCCGGAATAGTCTTTCTTGCTTGTTGATTTGGATTGCAGTCATATTCTGTCCCATTTCTTTAGTAATAAAGAAAGAATAAGAAAAAAACACTTTTGCGAACAATTTTTTTTTGCTTTTCTTATTCCTTCAATAAGAAGGAAGTATCCTTTATTTCAAATCATATCAATCGTTTTGTTTATGAATGATTCATTGGAACAAAAAAAGGAATGGCTCGGCTAGTGCCTAGCCTGGCCTGGGGAATAAGGAAAGCTCTCGGACAAAAACATAAGGTGTTTTTTCGATCTCTATTGGTATATCCGTTTTGAATCCTTAGTGTTATCCAAAAGAATGAATTCAAACTTCTATTTTAATAAATAGGATTTGTTTCCAATCATTCATTTCGAATCAATATGATTTAGAATCAAATCAGAATCCAAATTGAATCGATTCAATATGATATTCGAATTCCATTAGAATAGAATGAATGAGAACAGAATTACTAAACGAAACGAAGGATAACAATGGTCTTTTATTAATCTTTGCTCCATGCGTAAGATCCAAAATAGGAAATCTTCGATTGGGGAGAGATGGCTGAGTGGACTAAAGCGTCGGATTGCTAATCCGTTGTACGAGTGATTCGTACCGAGGGTTCGAATCCCTCTCTCTCCGCTCACTTGAGACTTTCGAATTTGCAAAAGGGGGGGTCCCCCCCTTTGTCATAGTTATATAGAAAATCAAGAAATCCAAATTCAATAAAGAGATCAAAAAAGAAAGATTTTTCCTCTTTCTTTTTTTATTCTTCGCGCCCAGGGTTACGTCCTGGATCATTAGATAGGAATCCGAAAATGAAGAGAGAAACAAAGAATATTACTACTGTGTAAACAACGAGTTTGAGAGTAAGCATTACACAACCTCCAAGATCATTTTTTTTTTTTGCAAAAGGGAATAGGTTATCCATTTTTGTACCACATATTTTCATATGAGACCAAAAAAGAGAAACCAATTTCGAAAAAAGGGGAGAGAGGGGATTTTCTTTTCCCAAATTGATTTGTATGTCAGAAGATTCGGATTCTTTCGTTACCAAAAGAGTCTTCTTTGGTATATTCACAATCAAGTGCCGTAATTTAATAGAATTTTGCAAAGATAGAAAAAGGAAAGGGACTGATCCGAATTCAATACTAGAGTTATCCAATATACAAGAATTTCCATTTTGGAATCGAAGCTGCATTCCATAAGACTTATTTCATCTTATCAATCCTTAGACCCTTTCTTTTTATCGAAGAAATCATGAATGCTTTTAGTAGAGTATTATTACGAATTTCATCGAAAACTTACAGCGGCTTGCCAGACAAAGGCTAAAAGAAAAAAGAGTAGAGGTATGACGGGCATAAAGTCTACAATTGGACTGAAAAGGGCATAAGCCTCGGGCAATTTTGCGAAGAAAAAAGGACTCGAATAAGGGGCAGAATTAAGACAGATACAGAGGAAACTAAAAATATTTAGCATAACAAATCCTTTTTGCGGATAATTTGATTGAGTTCTTTTATTGATATAGGGAGAAAATGAAGAAAGAAGAGGGGTTTCAATTCCGTCTCGTTTGTATCAAATTCCCCAAAATCCAAAATCCTTCCATTTTCATTTCAAAATACAAGGAATTCTACTTTTATACAATATCTTAATTGAATTCTATCTAATGAGCAATGAATTTGTTTCGATATCCACATATGTCTAATCTCAGCAACAAAAATCAGAACTCGAATCAATAACTAATACCAATGAAAGAGTTAATTAGCTAATTCGAACTAAAACGAATTATTATTACTCATACTCAAAAGGAGAAAGATTTCCCCCTTTTCCGTAAGTACATTAATAATTATATCATTGTTAATTCTTATATGATTGTTATATACTATTCTATCTGTATATAAGATGGGTATATAGGTAGATAGATAATATATATATCTATCTATTTCGATTTAGATAATCTTTTCTATAATATTCGAATCGTTTTCGAATATTCCGTTTCTATATGGATTTCAATTTGGAATTCGATTTGCAAATAGAAACAATTTCCTATAGATGAAATTGCGAATTCGAACTAATCGAATATCGATTTTTATACGAATCTAGATTATTCGAAATGGGGGAAAGAAATCCTTACTAAACGGATTTACTAAATGAGAAATTGGATTCGAAATTCTTCGAATTTCTTTTCAATTTGGTATTGTTTATATGGGATTAAGTCTCTAATTGACGAATAACCTAGAATTACTAAAACTAGACTAATGTTTATTATGAATCGAAATCAAAGTGGGGCGTGGCCAAGTGGTAAGGCAACCGGTTTTGGTCCTGTTATTCGGAGGTTCGAATCCTTCCGCCCCAGGTCCATTCTAACGGAATCTAAGGATTGGATCGCATTGTGTTCAACAGAATATTGAAATGAAATAAAAAGAAAAGAACCCCTCGTTCTGAACTTTGACGATTCTTCGAAATTCCAAATCATCTTTTTTGTTCCTTTGGTTTATCATAACCAAAGAGAATCCAGTGTCAAATGCGGATGAATGTGTATGAAATAATGAAATCGATAGAAATCGTTTTTTATATGGGGAGGGTAGTTTCATTTCCCTTCCAAAAGGGGGATCTTATCTATCCTATTTCTTTCTATTTCATTTGAAGTTATTTCAGTTAGTTACTTAGGGACACTTTATGTTTCATATTTTTCATACAAACTATTTGAATGATTCCATAATCATGATGTATTTTGATTCAAAATGCAAAAAAATCTCAATAACTCCTAAAGAGACTAAATTCAGTAAGGGGGAATGGGACAAATTCCACAGTCTATGTAGAGAGTAAACGAGTAATTGAATTTAGTACTAATTTCATCATTGGTCTTGTATTAAAGTTACTAAAACCAAAAAGTTAGGGTTCAAAATGGGAAGAAGAAATGAATTTGGACTCATTTGCTTTTTTTTAATCGATTGATAGTATCGAATCCCATAATAAGATAGGATCCCGGATTTTGGAATTGAATTGGGGTTTACTATGATTCATGATATCGACTTGTATGAAGTTAGTCAGCAAATCAAAGTAAGCTATCAATTTCAATATTTGTTTCTGTATGAATCTTATTACCAAAGAAAGTTCAATGAATAATGGATGTCTTTTTTTGACCAAATTTTGGATTTTCTATCTGCTTCAAATGAATAATCTTAAAAGAATCTTAGAATTCATGTAGGATTGATGTAGGAGGATTTTCTCGATTTGATTCGTTTTCTCATTTGAATTGAATCGAATTGATTGATGAAAAGATTTTTGACTTCCGTCTGAAGTTAGGAAAGACCCGTACAAAATGACCAAGACCTGTACCCATATTCATCATATTATGTCTTCTTCTTGTTCGATTTACGTAACCTAATTGTGGTCCTTTGCTTGGGTGGAAGGGATCCACGGATATTGAAATATGATTCGTAGTTGGAATAATTCTTCGTTGGATATCCTTGCTATGCGGAACATCCTACTTTCCCGATTCTGATTTTCTTATTAATGCAACATATGATAAGGGCACCATTTAATCTTACCTTGTAGAGTCTTACCCTATTTATATAGATTCAAAAGGAAATTTGGTTGATTTCTTATGAATGAATTCTTTTCTCGATACTTGAAGAAATGGGAAAAATCAATCTTATCAAAACAAAAAAAGAAACTTCGGACTGTCTATCTATGGATAAAAGAGAAAAAGTACGGACTTTTATGTACCAATGACTATTCATGATTTCATATGGAATCAATTCCATACGGATTCCAAATCGGAAATTTGAGGAATGTTATGGTAAAACTTCGTTTGAAACGATTTGGTAGAAAGCAACGTGCGACTTGAAGGACATCATCAGATGTGGATTCTGACATCCATCATTTTCTATAAGAATGAAAATGCTCTTGGCTCGACATCCTTTCTTCTCTTCCATAGGACCTTAATTTGTCTTGGGTTCGAAATAAGAAATTTGATGGAGCTCGAGCAAAAAATCTTGATTTTTTGATCAATATCAAGAGGAATAATCTAGGGTTAGTGCCAATCAATAAGTTGGAACAACTTCGTAAATCTTTTCTAGAGAAATCCAAAATTCCAATTTGACCAAGTTTGAAATGAAATCAAAAAGTCCATTTTCTTTGAAGCAAAAGGGGTCAAACTTTTTCAATTAAAAGTCTATTAGAAGGGAATTTCTCCTTTCCAGAATTTTTCTATAAAAATGAAAAAGCAAAAAGGTACGTTGCTGCCATTTTGAAAGGCGTAGGGATCACCGAAGTAATGTCTAAACCCAATGATTTGACAAAGGAAGGATCAAAGGTTCCGGAACAAGGAAAGACTATTTTGAATTGTCTCGACACTTATATCAGAATAAGGAATCGCAAAGAAATTTGCGATGAGACAAATAAAAAAAGGTTAGAGACGACTCAATAAATGTCTAAGGATTTCCCTTTGCTAATTATACAACTTGAGTTATGAGTACGAATGAGATTTCTTTTTATGTAAGGAAGAACAAAAAACGAAAATCATAGTCTAATTCATTCTTTTATGTATTCATTTCTTATTACATATTTGTTTTGTTTGTCATTAATTAGATATTCCAAATATTATCTATTCCAATTACAAAAATTCTATATCTATCTATTTCGATATCGAGAATATCTCGAATTCGAATTCTATATCTAGAATATCCATCGAGAATATCCAGAAAAAGAAAAAATATCTATAAAAAAAAGACTTCGCATTTCATTATGAAAATGAAATTGAATCAAGAAATTCTTTCAAAAGAAATAAGAAATTTTTGAAAAAATTAACATTCCAAATTGATATCTAATACTTACATATAGTAAGTATACTAATAGATATATATAGATATTCGATATATATGATATAGAATGGGTATAGAACATAAATAAGAAATTCAATTAGGCCGTAAACGTAAATCAAAATGAATAGTAGAAGATCGAAATGAATGAAATAACGAATCAAACAAAATCGAAATCGAAAAAAGAAAGAAAAAAGAGCAAATATTCCAAAATCAAATCAAAATCTATATAAGAGAAATATATATATAATCATATTAGTGAAATTTAGTTAAATAATTTCGATTAGATATGTTTTAATCATGATACATTTGAATCATGAATTTTCGATTTTCTCCATTCGAACTAGATACACAAGGTGACTTCTTTGTCTTATAGATACTATCTCTTATTATACATATGTATTATACATAGAACAAAGAAGAAGAAGATATTCTAGATATAAAAAGAAATTCAAATCATTCTTTCTTGAGCCGTACGAGGAGAAAACCTCTTATACGTTTCTACGGGGGGTCTTCTTTATCTATATCTATCCCGATGAGCCGTCTATCGAATCGTTGCAATTGATGTTCGATCGCGAAGAGAGGGGAGAGATCTTGGAAAAGTCGGTTTTTACGATCCCATAAAGAATCAAACTTATTTAAATGTTCCTGCTATTCTCAATTTTCTTGAAAAAGGGGCTCAACCCACGGAGACTGTTTATGCGATTTTGAAAAAAGCAGAATTATTGAAAGAATTTCAAGTGAATCAAAAAAAGCAAAGTCAAAAAGAATCAAAAGGGGGTTAGGGTGACTAGTATTTAACTTTGTCTAATTCTTGACTCAGTATTTGTTTTTTTCTTCTTCCATTTAGACTCTATCTATCTTCTAGTTCTTCCTTATTTGCATTTCTTATTTTGTTGTGCCAATCCAACGGAAGTCCTTTCCTTTATTTGATTGATTTTGTTTTCTTTTTTTTTTTTTTTTCTCATCATTCAATTCATATTGACAATGATCTACTGAACAAATAGAATTGGATCGTGGATAATGTAGAATCTATGGGTTGATTTATGTACCATATTGGATTCGTTGATTTTTGACTTGACTGAAGCGATGGATTTGCCGGATTCACTATCTTCCAAAAAGAAGAAATCTTTTTTCTTAATTATTCGGGAAAAGAAAGTCTTAAGAAAAGAGATTCTGGAATTGGCGGGGCCTATCACTTCCATTTCGATTTATTTGAAAATTGATGGATTATTCTTATTTCTTTTCTTTTTTTCTTTCGATTATCTATTTGTATTTTGATTATATATGGAATTGCATCTACATATTTGGATTTTCTCTGGGTTGCTAACTCAATGGTAGAGTACTCGGCTTTTAAGTGCGACTCCGATCTTTTACACATTTTGATGAAGTAATGAATTCGTCTAGACTTTTGGTAGAGTCTATAAGACCACGACTGATCCTGAAAGGTAATGAATGGAAAAAAGAGCATGTCGTATTCATTTTGCATGTAGAATTGGGAGGATAGGCCATTCTTAATTAATGGATTGGTGCAAAATCTCACTTTGATTTCTTTTTGGAATTCGGAGAGGGTGACAAATTTGCCATTTCTCCCTTTCTGGGTCGAGTAAATAAATGGATAGAGTCCTAGGCTCAAATTCCAGGGAAAGAAAAAGCAACGAGCTTATGTTCTTAATTTGAATAATTACCCGATCTAATTAGATGTTAAAAATGGATTAGTGCCTAATTCGGGAAAAGATTCTTCTGTGCGAGAATTCTCGTCTTTTTGGAATCCTAACTATGTTTTTATGGAGTAGAAACAAATGTGTATAAGAACGAGTATACTGATCAAAAAATGGATTCCAAAGTCAAAAGAGCGATTGGGTTGCAAAAATAAAGGATTTTTGACCTTCCTCTTTCTAATGTTAATGAATAGAAGCTCATTATTTCGATGAAAAAGGAGAAGAAAATCTGTTTACTGGACTATCCGCTTCCGAGGTATTTCTTCTTTCTACGCGCATAATCTTATTCTTATATGGATACCCTGTTCTGACCATATCGCACTATGTATCATTTGATAACTCAAGAAAGGTTTTCATCTCTGGTTCAAGTCTGTATGATTTCAAATGGAAGAATTCCAAAAAGATTTCGAAAGAGATAGACATTGGCAACAGCACTTCCTATATCCACTTCTATTTCAGGAATATATATATGCGCTTGCTCATATTCATAATCATGGTTTAAATGGATCTCTTTTTTATGAATCCGGGGAAGTTTTGGGTTATGACAATAAATCGAGTTTCATACTTGTGAAACGTCTAATTCTTCGAATGTATCAACAAAATTTTTTGATTCATTCATCTAATGAATCTCATCAAAATGGATTGGTTGGACACGGCACGCCCTTTTTTTCTCAAATGATATCGGGTGGCTTTGCGGTTATTGTAGAAATTCCTTTCTCGCTCCCATCCTCAATTGAAGAAAAAAAAAAAGAAAGACCAAAATCTCAGAATTTACAATCAATTCATTCGATATTTCCTTTTTTCGAGGACCAATTTTCCCATTTAAATTATCTATCAGATATACGGATCCCGTATCCCATGCATCTCGAAATTTGGATTCAAATAATACAATCCTGGATACAGGATGTTCCCTCTTTGCACTTATTGCGATTTTTTCTATACGAATATCATAATTGGAAGAATTTCATTACTCGAACGAAATCTCTTTCTCTTTTTGGAAAGGAGAATCCAAGATTCTTTCGGTTCTTATATAATTCTTATGTATCTGAATATGAATCCGTATTTTGTTTTCTTCGTAAAGGAGCCTCTTATTTACTAGTAAGATCCTATCGAAATTGGATTGAGCGAACCCATTTTTATGGAAAAATGGAATATCTTCTAGTAGTTTGTTCTAATGATTTTCCGAAAAACCTACAGTTGTTCAAGGATCCTTGTATGCATTATGTTCGATATCAAGGAAAATCAATTCTCGCTTCAAAGGGAACTTATCTTCTGATGAAGAAATGGAAATGTTACCTTGTCAATTTTTGGGAATGTCACTTTTCTTTTTGGTCTCAACCATATAGGATTCATATAAACCAATTATCCAATAATTCTTTCGATTTTTTGGGTTATTTTGCAATTCGATTAAGAAATCCTTTGACAGTCAGAAGTCAAATGCTCGAGTACTTATGTCTTATAGACAATACTCTTACGAAAAAATTGGATACTCTCGTTCCGATTATTCCTCTCATTGGATCCTTGTCTAAAGCACAATTTTGTAATGT